GCCCTTGGGCTTTTTACAAGGGATTATCCCGGATCTACGCCAGGTATTGACGGTGATTCTCAAATATCGCAGAACAGAGAATATGGTACGATGAGATAGAATGCAATAGAAACTAAGACAGGGAACGGGTTACCTACTCCTAATGGTTAAAACGAGCCCTTTCATTCAATTCTTCATTTTTTAATAAAAAATTAATCAAATCTCCCCAAGTAGGATTCGAACCTACGACCAGTCAGTTAACAGCCGACCGCTCTACCACTGAGCTACTGAGGAACAACGGGTGATTCGATCTCATAAAGTTCAACTACCGTTCTCAACCCACGAACAATATAAGTCCGAAACTTCCTTCGTAACTCCCGGAACTTCTTCGTAGTGGCTCCGTTCCATGCCTGGAACCTCAAAGTGGCTCTATTTCATTATACATTACATTATATTATAAAATATCATTATAAAATTATAAAATAATTAAATTCAAAATAATTAAAATAATAAAAAAAATTAAAATAATAATAAATAAATAATATAATTTATAAAATATTATATCTATATTCCAATTCCATTCATTTAATATCTCTTTGGTATCATTGACATAAGAGATGTCATTTATGGTCTTTTTCTTTCTATATATTTAGAGTCTATTCCATATAGAGTCTATATGAAAGTTAAAAAATCATCATATAATAATCGAGAAATTGCAATACAAAAGAAAAGGAGGAGGTTTGTGATGATTTTGAAATTTTTTCTATTAGGTAATCCATTATCCTTATGCATGAAGATAATTAATTCCGTTGTTATAGTTGGACTCTATTATGGATTTATGACCACGTTCTCCATAGGGCCCTCTTATCTCTTCCTTCTTCGAGCTTGGGTTATGGAAGAAGGAACCGAAAAGCAGATATCAGCAACAACCGGTTTTATTATGGGACAGCTTATGATGTTTATATCAATCTATTATGCGCCTCTGCATTTAGCATTGGGTAAACCTCATACAATAACTGTCCTAGTTCTACCATATCTTTTATTTCATTTCTTCTGGAACAATAAGAAGAACTTTTTAGATTATGGATCTACTACTAGAAATTCAATACGTAATTTCAACATTCAATGTATATTCCTGAATAATTTTATTTTTCAATTATTCAACCATTTCATTTTACCAAGTTCAACACTAGCCAGATTAGTCAACATTTATATGTTTCGATGCAACGACAAGATGTTATTTTTAACAAGTAGTTTTATTGGTTGGTTAATTGGTCACACTTTTTTTATGAAGTGGGTTGGATTAGTCTTATTCTGGATACGGCAAAATCACTCCATTCAATCTAAATCTAATAAGTACCTTCTTTCAGAATTGAGAAATTCCCTGGCTCGAATCTTTTGTATTCTCTTATTTATCACTTGTGTATACTATTTAGGCAGAATGCCTTTACCTATTATTACTAAAAAACTCAAGGAAACTTCAGCAACGGGGGAAAGCGAGGAAAATGAGGAAGAAAGCGACATAGAAACAACTTCCAAGCCAAAAGAAACTAAACAGGACGAAGAGGGATCTGCCCCAGAAAACCTTTCTTTTGGTTCCGAAGAAGAAGAAAAAGAAGATCCACACAAAATAAATGAAACGAACAAAATCTCAGTGAATAGAAAAGAAAAAACAAAGGATGAATTCCACTTTAACTCTAAAGAGACATCCTATAAGGATAGCCCGGTTTACGAGGACTCTTATCTTAATATTAATAGGCATCAAGAACAAGAACTTTTGGAATTAGAAAGTGAAAGTAAAGAAGAAGATAAAAATCTTTTTTGGTTTGAAAAACCGCTTGTCACTTTTCTTTTCGACTGTAAACGATGGAATCGTCCATTTCGATATATAAAAAATGATAAATTTGAAAATGCTGTACGAAATGAAATGTCACAATATTTTTTTTATACATGTCCAAGTGATGGAAAACAAAGAATATCTTTTACATATCCACCGAGTTTATCAACTTTTTCCGAAATGATAGAACGAAAGATATCTTTGTATACAACCGAAAAACTATCCCACGAAGATAATTATTGGGTTTATACTAATGAACAAAAAAAGCACACCTTGAGCAATGAATTAATAAATCGAATAAAAACTCTAGAAAAAAAAACGGAATCCTTTGTTCTAGATGTGCTCGAGAAAAGAATCAGATTATGCAATGATGAAAATGAAAAGGAATGCTTGCCTAAAATGTACGATCCTTTTTTAAACGGACCGTATCGCGGAAAAATCACAAAATTATATTCACGTTCAATCAGGGATGATTTAATAACTTCTACAGATGCGGAGGACCCCATAGTCTGGATAAATAAAATTCACGGTCTACTTCCTAATGATTCCCCCAAAAAAGAATTTGAATATCAAAAGAATCTCTTTGATGGAGAATATTTATCGACAAATATCGGTCATTCCTTAACCTCAATCGACGAAGTCCCGTTGGAATCCCCACCCAATCTTAATTTGAAAAAATTGTCTTTATTGGCAGAAGAAAAAAGAATTGATTCAGAAAAGCAAGCAAAATGTTTGCAATTGATATTCGATGTAGTCACAACTGATCACAATGATCAAACAAATAGAAATCAAAATAATAAAATTTTTTTTCCTGGAATAGAAGAAATCCGAAAAGAGGTTCCTCGATGGTCATACAAATTGACCGACGGTTTAGATTTAGAAGAACAAGAGGAAGAAAATGAAGAAGAATCAACGGAAGATCATGAAATTCGTTCAAGAAAAGCCAAACGTGTTGTAATTTATACTGATAAGGACGAAACTACCAACGAAACTACCAACGAAACTACCAATACTATCCAAACTACCAATACTATTAGTAATTCTAGTATTAGTAATTCTAGTATTAGTAATTCTAGTAATAGCGATCAAGCAGAAGAGGTGTCTTTGATACGTTACTCACAACAATCGGATTTTCGTCGGGATCTAATCAAAGGATCCATGCGTGCTCAAAGACGTAAAACAGTTACTTGGGAAATGTTTCAAGCAAATGTGCATTCGCCACTTTTTTTGGATCAAATAGACAAAACATTTTTTTTCTCTTTTGATATCTCCGAAATGATGAATCTCGTTTTTAGGGATTGGGTGAGTAGAGAATCGGAATTTCCAATTTTCGATTCTGAGGAGGAAGAGACAAAAGAAAGAGAGAAGAAAAACAAGGAAAAAAAAGAGGAAAATGAACGTATAACAATATCAGAAACTTGGGATAGCATTATATTTGCTCAAGCAATAAGGGGTTCGATGTTAGTAACCCAATCGATTCTTAGAAAATACATTGTATTGCCTTCATTGATAATAGCTAAAAATGTCGGCCGTATGTTATTATTCCAATTCCCCGAGTGGTACGAGGATTTGAAAGATTGGGATAGAGAAATGCATGTTAAATGCACTTATAATGGTGTTCAATTATCAGAAACAGAATTTCCAAAAGATTGGTTAACGGATGGTATTCAGATAAAAATTCTATTTCCTTTCCGTCTGAAACCTTGGCGAAAATCTAAAGTACGATCCCATCATAGAGATACAATGAAAAAAAAAGGAAAAAAAGACAATTTTTGTTTTTTAACAGTCTGGGGGAGAGAAGCGGAACTCCCCTTCGGTTCTCCTCGAAAACAACCTTCTTTTTTTGAACCTATTTGGAAAGAGCTAAAAAAAAAAATTAGAAAAGTGGAAAAAACATTTTTTCTTTCTCTAGTTCTAAGAGTTTCTAAAAAAACGAGAAAATGTTTTTTAAAGATTTCAAAAGAAAAAACAAGATGGGTTAGCAAAATAGCTCTAGTTATAAAACAAGTAATGAAAGAACTTGAAAAAATAAACCCAATTTTCTTATTTGGATTCGGGAAAGTCAAAGTATACGAATCGAACGAAAATAGAAAAGATTCTATAATCAGTAATAAGATTACCGACGAATCAACCATTCGAATTCGATCCACGAATTGGACAAAATATTCACTTATAGAAAAAAAAATAAAAGATCTTGCTGATAGGACAACCACAATCAGGAATAAAATAGAACAAATCACAAAAGACAAGAAAAAAATAGTTCTAACTCCAGATATAAGTATTAGCCCTAACAACACAAATTATGCTGATAAAAATTCAGAATTGCAAAAACATATTTGGCAAATGTTCAAAAGAAAGAGTACCCGATTAATACGTAAATTATACTACTTTCTCAAATATTTCATTGAAAGAATATACGGCGATATCCTTCTATGTACCATTAACATTCTTAGGACCAATGCACAACTTTTCCTTGAATCAACAAAAAAAATGATCAATAAATTCTTTTACCGCGATGAAACAAATCAAGAAGGGATTGATCAAACAAATAAAAATACAATTCGCTTTATTTCGACAATGAAAAAGTCACTTTCTAATATTAATAAAAAGAATTCAAACATTTATTGTGACTTATCCTCTTTGTCACAAGCATATGTATTTTATACATTATCACAAGTTCAAGTTAATAACAAGTATTACTTGAAATCTGTACTTCAATATCCCGGGATCCATCTTTTTCTTAAAGATAGAATCAAGGATTATTGTAGGACACGAGGACTATTTGATTCCAAACCAAAGCATAAGAAAGTTTATAAGTCTGGAATGAATGAATGGAAAAACTGGTTAAAGAGCCATTATCAATACAATTTGTCTCAAACTCAATGGTCTCGATTAGTGCCACAAAAATGGAGAAATAGAGTCAATCAACGTTGTACAACTCAAAAAAAAGACTCGATAATATTGGATTCATATAAAAAAAACCAATTAATTCATTACGTGAAACAAAATTATTACGGAATAGACTCATGGGCAGGACAAAAAGAAAAAATAAAAAAAAACTACAAATATGATCTTCTAGCACATAAATATATGAATTATGAGAATGGAGGGGACTCATATATTTATGCATCTCCATTACAAGTAAACAGAGACCAAAAAATTCCATATAATTTCAATACACAGAAAACAGAGAAACCCGAATCATTTTACGTACTAGTAGGTATAAATATTAGTGATTATCTAGGAGAAGAATCTAGTCTATATAGAGAAAAAAATCTGGATAGAAAATACTTTGATTGTAGAATTCTCCGGTTTTGTTTTAGAAAAAATATTGATATTAATACCTGGGCTAATATGCATATTGGTACCAAGATTAATAAAAATACTAAAGCTGGAACTAATAATTATCAAAAATTTTATAATAAAGATATTTATCCTCTCGCGATTCATCAAGAAACAAAACCATCCAATAAAAGAAAAAAACTTTTTGATTGGACGGGAATGAATAAAGAAAGGCTATATCGTCCCATATCAAATCTAGAATCTTGGTTCTTCCCAGAATTTGGATTACTATATCTATATGATGCATATAAGCTTAAACCATGGATTATACCAATCCAATTTCTTCTTTTAAACATTCATAGAAATAAAAATATTAGTCAAAATAAGAACATCAACGGAAATCAAAAAAAGGATCTTAATCTAAGATCTAATAAAAAAGAATATCTTGAATTAGAGAATTGGAACCAACAAGAAAAAAAACAAAAACCAAACCAAAGAGATCTTGGATCAGATACACAACAAGATACACAAAAACAAAAGAAAAAAGAAGATGTTGAAAAAAATTACACAGGATCAACCATTAAAAAGCGTAGAAAGAAAAAAGAATTCAAGAGTAAGAAGGAAGCAGAACTAGATTTATTCCTGAAAAAATATTTCCTTTTTCAATTAAGATGGGATGATTCTTTGAATCAAAGGATGATCAACAATATCAAGGTATATTGTCTACTACTTAGACTGATAAATCTAAAGGAAATTGCTATATCCTCAGTTCAAAGAGGAGAGATGCATCTAGATGTAATGTTGATTCAAAAGGATCTATCTCTTACAGAATTGATAAAAAGGGGAATATTTATTATTGAACCGGTTCGTCTCCCTAAAAAATGGGATGAAGAATTTATTATATATCAAACCATAGGTATTTCATTGGTCAATAAGAGTAAACAACAAACTGATAGAAGATATATAAAAGAAAAATATCTTGATGAGAGTCCTTTTGAGAAATCCATTTCACAACATAGCACTATGCTTGTGAGTGAAGATAAAAAAAATTATGATTTATTTGTTCCTGAAAATATTCTATCTACTAGACGTCGTAGAGAGTTGAGAATTCTAATTTGTTTCAGTTCCTGGAAGGGGAATGTTGTAGACGTAGATAGAAATCTAATATTTTTCAATGAAAAAAACATAAGGAACTGTGGACAGTTTTTGAAAAAGGACAAGCATGTTAACACAAATGCAAATAAAAACAAATTAATTAAATTCAAATTGTTTCTTTGGCCCAATTATCGATTAGAAGATTTAGCTTGTATGAATCGGTATTGGTTTGATACCAATAATGGTAGTCGTTTCAGTATGTCAAGAATACAGATGTATCCACAATTCAGAATTAATTGATACTATTCTGTATTTAAATACTATATTTAGTATAATATATTTAGTATAATATATTTAGTATACTAAATACTATATTCAGTATGAAAAAGTATTAGTATATAATATATTGAATATTATATAATATATTGAATATGTATTTATATAATATATATTAATATTAATATTTATGATATTTATGATACAGTGTAGTGTATAGTGCGTGAGTGAGGCATTAAGGGCAAAAGATATACACACATGTTGTGTTACATTATGATACATGATACTGAATTAAATGGCTTGTCAACTGAATCTATAAATGAATCGGCGAAATCTTCTTAGGTACAATACAAAGAAATCATTCTCTTTAGTGAGTGCAGAAATATATTATTATGCCTTTCTATCCAAATCAAATTTTAATTTTTTTTTTAATTTGATTTGGATAGAAAAAGCGTATATATAAGAGTAAGAGGAAACGAAACCCTTTTTGTGTCTACCAGAAAATGACTGACATTATTATTTCTGATCAGTAATAAAAAAATGGAAAATAAATAATTATTATGTAATATTATGGTCAAAAATTCATTTATCTCAATTATTTCGCAAGCACAAGAACAAGAAGAAAAAAAAGAAAACAAAGGGTCTGTCGAATTTCAAGTATTCAGTTTCACCAATAGGATACGAAGACTTACTGCACATTTGGAATTGTATAAAAAAGATTTTTTATCTCAGAGGGGTTTAAAAATAATTCTGGGAAAACGTCAACGGCTGCTGGCGTATTTGTCAAAGAAAAATAGAATACGTTATAAGAAATTAATTGGTCAGTTGGATATTCGGGAACCAAAAACTCGTTAATTCGAAGATTCATTTGAATTCTTTTTTTTTTTTTTAGATTTTTATATTTTGTTTGATTTTGACAAACCTCGTTTTGAAAAATTCATAGAATAATGAATCAGGGAAAAAAGATATGACTGTATCGGCTACAAGAAAAGATCTTATGATAGTCAATATGGGGCCTCACCACCCATCAATGCACGGTGTTCTTCGACTGATCGTTACTCTCGACGGTGAAGATGTTATTGACTGTGAACCCATACTAGGTTATTTACACAGAGGAATGGAAAAAATTGCGGAAAACCGAACAATTGTACAATATTTGCCTTATGTAACGCGTTGGGATTATCTAGCTACTATGTTCACAGAAGCAATAACAGTAAATGCACCAGAACAATTGGGAAATATTCAAGTACCCCAGAGAGCCAGCTATATTAGAGTAATTATGCTAGAACTGAGTCGTATAGCTTCTCATTTGTTATGGCTTGGACCTTTTATGGCAGATATTGGTGCACAGACTCCCTTTTTCTATATTTTCAGAGAGAGGGAATTGATATATGATCTATTTGAAGCTGCCACAGGTATGCGAATGATGCATAATTATTTCCGTATCGGAGGAGTAGCTGCTGATTTACCTTACGGCTGGATAGATAAATGTTTGGATTTTTGCGATTATTTTTTAACAGGAGTTGACGAATATCAAAAACTTATTACGCTAAATCCCATTTTTTTGGAACGAGTTGAGGGAGTGGGCATTATTGAGGGGGAGGAAGCAAAAAATTGGGGCTTATCGGGACCAATGCTACGAGCTTCCGGAATCCAATGGGATCTTCGTAAAGTTGATCAATATGAGTGTTACAATGAATTCGATTGGGAAGTCCAATGGCAAAAAGAAGGAGACTCATTAGCTCGTTATTTAGTACGAATAGGTGAAATGACGGAATCCATAAAAATTATTCAACAGGCTCTAGAAGGAATTCCGGGAGGACCCTATGAAAATTTAGAAGCCCGACGCTTTGATAGAGCAAAAGATTCCGAATGGAATGATTTTGAATATAGATTCATTAGTAAAAAACCTTCGCCCAATTTTGAATTGTCAAAACAAGAACTTTATGTCAAAGTAGAAGCCCCAAAGGGGGAATTAGGCATTTTTCTGATAGGAGATCGGAGTGTTTTCCCCTGGAGATGGAAAATTCGTCCGCCAGGTTTCATCAATTTGCAAATTTTGCCTCAGCTAGTTAAAAAAATGAAATTGGCTGATATCATGACGATACTAGGTAGTATAGATATTATTATGGGAGAGGTTGATCGTTGAAATGATAATTGATATAACAGAAGTACAAACTATCAATTCTTTTTCTGGATCGGAATTCTTAAAAGAGGTTTATGAACTTATATGGCTCTTTGTCCCTATTTTTATCCTGATATTTGGAATCATAATAGGTGTACTAGTGATTGTGTGGTTAGAAAGAGAAATATCCGCAGGGATACAACAACGTATTGGGCCTGAATATGCCGGTCCATTAGGAATTCTTCAAGCTTTAGCGGATGGAACCAAACTACTTTTTAAAGAGGATCTCCTACCGTCTAGAGGGGATAGTCGTTTGTTCAGCGCCGGGCCAACAATAGCGGTCATATCTATTTTACTAAGTTATTTAGTAATTCCTTTTGGGTATCATCTTATTCTAGCCGATCTCAGTATAGGGGTTTTTTTATGGATCGCCATTTCAAGTATTGCTCCTATTGGACTTCTTATATCAGGATATGGGTCGAATAATAAATATTCTTTTTTAGGTGGTTTACGAGCTGCTGCTCAATCCATTAGTTATGAAATACCATTAACTCCATGTGTGTTATCAATATCTCTACGTGTGATTCGTTAGAACATGCACTTTTCCTTTTTTTAGGAAAGGGATTAAATGTATTGAATAGATATAGTTATTTTTTTATTCATCATTCAGATTTAGGTCAATGAGTTAAACTAGATAGTCATATGAGTGAAACAAAACAGCTTATAAATTCGCAGTAAGAAAATGCATTCTCATTCCCTATGTACAAGAATAAGGTGGAAGTAAACATAAGCAGTTTAAACTGTTTACCCCAAGGTTGAAATTGTTTGATTAGTCTTCACATCTTGAAGCGGGTACAAAAGATCAACTGTATGGAGTTTCGACTATAGTCTTGTACGTATTATCAGAAAGGAGATCAATCAAAAATGAGTGGAGGAGTAGAAACACCAAGATACACAAAAGATTAGTAATAGAGATAATATAAAGTCTCAAAAGAGGCATTTATGCATAAGATGAATCAAAATAAGGGCTTTAAGTTTGTAGAAATGGTAAAGCAGTACTTCCCTATGGGATTCCGATCTAAAGTATGCTCCTATTCACTGATTAAGGAAATGGCTATCGAGAACGAATTAATCCTCTTTTTCAGAGTGCCCCCTCTTTCTTCTGAGAAACAAGAACAGGAACAAAAGAAACAGAATGCAATATTAATATATAGAATGGAAAATAACTGAATAATAAAATATCTTTAGTTATTCTTTCTTTACTCCATCTATACATATGCAATTATGATGATTCATGAATTAGTAATTAGTGGCTAATTCTTTCTTTTTCAGAATAAAAAAGGATGGGTTGAACTGTCTTGTTTATTGACAAAAAAATGAGTATTTTATTGAAGTAATAAATTATTACTAAACAAAGAAAATTTCTTTTTATTTTAAGAGAATGAGATCAATTCGGAAGCGCTTTTTCTAGCAAACAGAATTACCTCGGTCTAATTTTGGACTCTCCAATCTATCTTTATTCTATTTATTCCCCAATAGATAATTAATGTTAATACCGAACTAGTCCTTATATTTATTTATGGCCGTAGAGGAGCCGTATGAAATTTAGGTTTCATGTACGGTTCTGGAATAGCGACGGAAACAGTGATGTTATCGCCGACTATAATTATCTAACAGTTCAAGTACAGTTGATATAGTTGAGGCACAGTCAAAATATGGTTTTTGGGGATGGAATCTGTGGCGTCAGCCTATAGGATTTATAGTTTTTTTAATTTCTTCTCTAGCAGAATGTGAAAGATTACCCTTTGATTTACCAGAAGCAGAGGAGGAATTAGTAGCAGGTTATCAAACCGAATATTCAGGTATCAAATATGGTTTGTTTTACGTCGCTTCTTACCTAAATTTATTAGTTTCTTCGTTATTTGTAACAGTTCTTTACTTAGGTGGGTGGAATTTATCTCTTCCATACATATTTCTTCCTGAACTTTTCGGAATAAGTAAAATAAGGGGGGTCCTTGGAATGATAATTGGTATCTTTATTACATTAGCTAAAGCCTATTTGTTCCTGTTTATTCCTATCACAACAAGATGGACTTTGCCTAGGATGAGAATGGACCAACTATTAAATCTTGGATGGAAATTTCTTTTACCTATTTCTCTAGGTAATCTATTATTGACAACTTCTTCCCAACTTGTTTCACTATAAATATAAATAACAGAATACAATAACGCTATTCTAGATTCATAACCTCTCTCGTTTCAAACAAGAGAAAGAAATATTAACTTCTTTATTTTATGGATATCTACGATATGTTTCCTATGGTGACTGGATTCATGAATTATGGTCAACAAGCAGTACGAGCTGCAAGGTATATCGGTCAAGGTTTTATGATTACCTTATCCCATGCAAATCGCTTACCCGTAACTATTCAATATCCTTATGAAAAATCAATCACATCAGAGCGTTTCCGGGGTCGAATCCATTTTGAATTCGATAAATGTATTGCTTGTGAGGTATGTGTTCGTGTATGCCCTATAGATCTACCTGTTGTAGATTGGAGATTGGAAACGGATATTAAAAAGAAACAATTGCTTAATTATAGTATTGATTTTGGGGTCTGTATATTTTGTGGCAACTGTGTCGAGTATTGTCCAACAAACTGTTTATCAATGACTGAAGAATATGAACTTTCCACTTATGATCGCCACGAATTGAATTATAATCAAATTGCATTGGGTCGGTTACCAATATCAATAATAGGAGATTACACAATTCAAACAATTATGAATTCAACTCAAATCAACAAACTAGACAAGGATAAACCTCTTAATTCAGATTACCCATTGGATTAGTAAGATCCTTTTTTTGGCATATGTTTTATTTAATATATTTGATATGTTGATATGTATATAAATAAAAAAAAAAATTGGATATTTATTTTATATTATTTTATATTTATTATTTATAATTATTTTATATTTATTATTTATATATATAATATTATAATATTATTTATATTTTATATTATATTTAATAATAATAAAAATATATCTACACTAATCCACTACATAAACTCACATTACATTAAGATTTAATTCAATTAGCGACATAGCATATACAAGAAGAAACAAATAAGGTAAACTTTTTTCCTGGATTATGTAAAAGGACCATAAATAATTTCAACTTATCTATATTTTATACATTATACATAATGGATTTAACTGGATCAATACATGATATTCTTGTAGTATTTCTAGGGTCAGCTCTTATATTAGGGGGCCTAGGAGTAGTTTTACTTACCAATCCAATTTATTCTGCCTTTTCTTTGGGATTGGTTCTTGTTTGTATATCCTTATTCTATATTCTATTGAACTCCTATTTTGTAGCTGCTGCACAGCTCCTTATTTATGTGGGGGCTGTAAATGTCTTAATCCTATTTGCTGTGATGTTCATGAAGGGTTCGGAATATTCCAATGATTTCTATTTTTGGACCGTGGGAGATGGGGTCACTTCGCTGATTTGTACAAGTATTCTTTTTTCACTAATTGCTACTATCCCAGATACATCATGGTACGGGATTATTTGGACTACAAAACCAAACCACATTATAGAGCAGGACCTTATAAGTAATGTTCAACAAATTGGAATTCATTTATCAACCGATTTCTTTCTTCCATTTGAACTCATTTCAATAATTCTTTTAGTTGCCTTGATAGGTGCAATTACTATGGCTCGTCAATAATAGTCTATATATTATATAATATTATATAATATAATAATAATACTTAAATACATAAAAAATACTTAACTTAATTATACTTAACTTAGTTTTAATATTAAAAAAATATTTAAGATTAAACACTCCAAAAAAGAAAAAGAGGCCTTTTTTGTCATGTGTTATTGTTAGGACATTTATTTCTCTTCAAATATATTTTCTTCAAATATATTTTGTCAAATATATTTTGATATTTATAGTTCATCTATGAATGATATTAATCTAAGAAACCTGTATATAAATATATAAAATAAATATAAATATATATATAAATATATATATATATAAAGTATTCCAAGGTATTTGATTCTACCTTTTATTTCTTATATCGCGAATGCTTTCTTTTGTCCGGGATTTTGTCCCGGAATTATGACTTTATGAAATTATTAGAAATTTTTATTTTATTAGAAAAACTTAAAGCAGTTGAATTGTTTGTTGAAATCAATTGAGATTGATAAGGAGTTAGTCAATGATGTTTGAGCATGTACTTTTTTTGAGTGCATATTTGTTTTCTATCGGTATTTATGGATTGATCACAAGTCGAAGCATGGTTAGAGCACTTATGTGTCTTGAGCTTATACTAAATTCGGTTAATATTAATCTTGTCACATTTTCTGATTTATTTGATAATCGACAATTAAAAGGAGACATTTTCTCGATCTTTGTTATAGCTATTGCAGCGGCTGAAGCAGCTATTGGTCTAGCTATTGTTTCGTCGATCTATCGTAACAGAAAATCAACGCGCATCAATCAATCAAATTTGTTAAATAAATAGTCCTGGTCCTAATAATATAACTAATTGTAATCAATAATCATATACATATAATATAATACTCATAAATAGAATAAAATAAATAAAATAAAAATACATATCATATACTAATTACATATAATCATATACTAATTACATATACATATATAAAATACATATATACAAACAAACCATATATATCATGTATTATCATGTATAATTATATAATATGTATGTGTAATATTACTAAGTTTAATATAATCATATAATTATAACGGATAAGCGATATAATTAAGTAAGTGATATAATTAAGTGATATATTATTTATATAATGCATTACCATTACATTATATAAATAATGCAATATATTATATATCAATGTATTATATATAATTATAATGAATTATATCAATATATTATAATTTATTATATACCCATTTATATTATACTTATTTGTATAATATAACAGAAATTCAAAAATAGAAATTAAAACAAATAAAAAATAAAAATTATATAAAAAAAAAATATTTGGATATCCTATCCCTTATCACAAAGTTTTATACCTAATCTATAATTTATGATTTATGACTTATTTATAATATACTAATTTATAATATACTAAAATATAATATACTAAAACAATTTATAATTATAATATTATAAGTATTTATATAATATTTATTATATTTATATTTTTATTATATTATATTATTTTTTTATATAATTTTTATATAATATAGGTATTTATAGTTAATATAGTATTTATAGTTTAAATATATTTATTATAATATATTTCTAATATTATAATATAGTAAAATATAACTAATTAGTACTAACATAAACATAATTAATATTATTTCATTAGTTCACATTTCATCAGTTATATTCACCAGTTTTTATAGTTTTATTTTATTAGTTAGTATTAGCATGTAACATGGACAATTCGTATTACTATGTTTGGTAAAATAGAAATCAAAGTCTCTTGGCCCTTTTCTCATGAACAGATCCAGAAGTATATAGATTCTAAAAAAATTCTGATAAACCACTGATTCGTCTGGTGTCTACAATATATGGATATGGATTTATTTACTATTGATTTTACCAGAACCAGATCGAAAATTTTTATGTTAAAAATTGAAGTTTATAGATCCAATGTCACATTCAGTAAAGATTTATGATACATGTATAGGGTGTACTCAATGTGTACGGGCCTGCCCTACGGATGTTTTGGAAATGATACCTTGGTCGGGATGTAAAGCTAAGCAAATTGCTTCCGCTCCAAGAACCGAGGACTGTGTAGGTTGTAAGAGATGTGAATCCGCTTGTCCAACAGATTTTTTGAGTATCCGTGTTTATTTATGGCATGAGACAACTCGCAGTATGGCCCTAGCTTACTGATACGTTACAAAAAAATCCACTTGAATCATTTGATTTGATTCCTCTTTACTGACAAAAACCCGTGCTCAGAATTAAAAAAAAAATTATTGAGTACGGGTTTTTCTGGTCAAAGCGTATCTTGTCTTTACCACGAGTTATTTTCCTTGGTTAACAATAATTATTGTTTTTCCGATATTCGCGGGTTCTTCCATTTTTTTTCTCCCGCATAGGGGAAATAAGGTAGTTCGCTGGTATACTATAGGTATATGTTTATTGGAACTCCTTATAACAACCTATACATTTTGTTATCATTTTCAATTGGACGATCCGTTAATCCAATTAGAAGAGGATTTTAAATGGATAGATATTTTGGATTTTCACTGGAGACTGGGAGTCGATGGACTTTCCATAGGACCTATTTTATTGACAGGATTTATCACTACTTTAGCTACTTTAGCGGCTTGGCCAGTTACTCGAGATTCGCGATTCTTTCATTTTCTGATGTTAGCAATGTACAGTGGTCAAATAGGATCATTTTCTTCTCGAGACCTTTTACTTTTTTTTATCATGTGGGAGTTAGAATTAATTCCTGTTTATTTACTTTTATCCGTGTGGGGAGGGAAAAAACGTCTGTACTCAGCTACGAAGTTTATTTTATACACTGCGGGGGGTTCCGTTTTTCTTTTAATAGGAGTTCTAGGTATGGGTTTATATGGTTCCAATGAACCAACGTTAAATTTTGAAACATTAGCTAATCAATCGTATCCCGTAGCATTGGAAATAATATTGTATTTTGGCTTCCTTATTGCTTATGCTGTCAAATCACCGATTATACCCCTACATACATGGTTACCAGATACCCACGGGGAAGCACATTACAGTACATGTATGCTTCTAGCTGGAATCTTATTAAAAATGGGAGCATATGGATTGATTCGGATCAATATGGAATTTTTATCCCACGCCCATTCCATATTTTCACCATGGTTGGTAATAGCAGGAACAATACAAATAATTTATGCCGCTTCAACCTCTCTTGGTCAACGCAATTTAAAAAAGAGAATAGCCTATTCTTCCGTATCTCACATGGGTTTCACAATTATAGGAATTGGTTCGATAACCAACACAGGGCTTAATGGAGCTATTTTACAATTACTCTCTCATGGATTTATTGGTGCTGCCCTTTTTTTCTTGGGGGGAACAAGTTGTGATAGAGTATGTCTTGTTTATCTTGACAAAATGGGAGGGATATCTATTCCAATGCCAAAAAGCTTTACTATGTTCAGCAGTTTCTCAATGGCTTCTCTTGCATTGCCAGGAATGAGTGGTTTTGTTGCGGAATCAGTAGTATTTTTTGGAATAATTAACAGTCCAAAATATCTTTTAATACCAAAAATACTAATTACTTTTGTAATGGCAATTGGAATGATATTAATTCCTATTTATTCATTATCTATGTCACGCCAGATGTTCTATGGATACAAGTTATTCAATTTTTCAAACTCTTTTTTTGTAGATTCCGGACCACGAGAACTATTTGTTTCGATCTGTATCTTTCTACCCGTAATAGCGATTGGTATTTATCCTGATTTGGTTATTTCATTATCAGTTGACAAGGTACAAGCTATTCTATCTAATTATTACGATAGATAGTCTTTATAAATAAAACAGAAAGTCATTTTTGGAAGTGAATTAGAATTGTAATGGGATGCATTACATCTCAAGTTTTTTTGAGAACCATTTAACTCAAAAAGTCAAATGGTTCTCAAAAAAACTTACACAAACTTTCTTTATCCGTGGGAAGATTTTTTTTATTTATTTTTCTTTTTCAAATTCAAAAAGAATATTCAATTAGATGCTAAATTAGTATCTAAGTTAATATGAATGAACCATAACTATGCAGTCCTATTCCTAATAGATTAACCCCAAAATAGCATATCCAAATTATCAGAAATCCTATAGAAGCCACAATTGCCGAATTCACACCTTGCCAACTTTGGGTTGTTCTAGTATGTGAATAAATCGCGTATATAGTCCAAGTAATAAATGCCCAAGTTTCTTTAGGGTCCCAATTCCAATAGGATCCCCATGCCTCATTAGCCCATACTGCTCCAGAGAGAATACCCATAGTTAAAAAAGTAAATCCTAGACTAATGACACGAGAACTCCAATAATCCAATCTTTCTATCAATTGATATTTGTAATAATTGTTAAAAGAAGAAAAAGAAGGATTTTGTAAAACATTTCTGGTTTCATTCAAGTATTCGATCTCACCAAAGAAAAATGACCTAATTAATAAATTCTTGTTTTTACCAAAGCTTTCGATATTTTTTCGAAATGTAATGACTAGAAGAGCAATTGAAAATAAGGATCCAACTAAAAGAGCTGCATAACTCAATAACATCATACTTACATGCATCATTAACCAATGGGACCGTAGAGCAGGCACTAATATTGCAGATTGGTGCATTTCGGTTAAAAGACCCGAAGTGGCAAAACCTTGAGTAAAAATGGCACTTGGTGTGGTTATTGCGCTTAAATTGTTTTTATTTTTATGATTCCCTATTTTAGGAATTATATGAATTATAGCAAAACTCCAGGAAAGGAACATTAATGATTCGTATAAATTACTTAATGGGAAATGTCCCGAATAAATCCAACGGATAACTAATAATCCTGTTATTGACAAAAAAGTAGCTATCATCCCCTTTTCCGACGAATCACATAATCCTATAATTTCGTGGACTAAAAAGGTCATCAAATGAATCGTAATTACAGTTGAAATGATGGAAAAAGAGATATGATTTAATATATGTTCTAAAGTTAGAAATATCATAAATGAACGAGTCCCATTACAGAATTCAAATCAGGAATTAAATAAATTATAGGATTTATAATGAATGTTATTTTTAAAGGATGCCGCCACTCGGACTCGAACCGAGATGCTCTAGCACTGCTTCCTAAGAGCAGCGTGTCTACCGATTTCACCACGGCGGCTTGCTTGAAATAATAATAGCTCATTCATCTTGAATCGTCGAGATTCAAGGATTTAATGTAATATTGTTTAAACTGAAATTAAATTATAATTTTTTAAATAGTTACATATTCCATATTACGTAACTCGGTATTGTTAAATTGTATTACTAATAGTATTCGTCGTTGTGTATGATATTTATGGGAAGATTTACCAAAAAAATCAATTAGATATTGGAGTAAACATATAACACAAAAGAGTTGCAATCCTCGTTGTAATTGGACTTTTCACAAAAATTTTAAATATTAAATTTTTGTGAAAAGTTAGTTGCGGTAAGTCCAAATTACCATCTCGCGAAATTCTAAATTATAGTATAATGAAAAAAAAAAATGAAACTTTGTATATTATTTTTATATTTTTTCTTTAAATTTTTTTTTTTAAAGAAAAAATATAAAAATAATATAATAATAGTTAAAACCAGTATAGTTATAGTAGACAAAGAAAACCTTCTTCCACATACCACAACAGTTAGTTCTAGCTCATATTGAATTGAAGAATTTAAAACAAAACACAAATTAATTTAATGCGACTCATTCGTCTTATCTTATAAAATAAAAGTTTTAATTATTTGAACTATGTTAATTCAGATTAGTCCAAGGCCTTATTACTTGTTTGTCGCACAAAAAAACTTTTTGAATGCCCTGTGGATACTGATTTAGCTAAAGAAAAAGCCTTTAGCGCAGCCAAATATCCTTTTTTCTTCCAAATACTTTTACGAATACGTTTTTTTGACATAGAAGTGCGTTTTTTTGGAACTGCCATTCAAAAATAAAGAGTTAGTCATTTTTTTTTCATTGGATGTGAAAGACATGTATTGTTCAAAAAGGATCGGCCCTTTTTCATTATTTATTATCTATTCTTTACTTAACTTATTTCATAGATAACAATTTTTCATAACATACAAATAGTTTCTTACCTAACAAAAAAAAATATTGTATTGATTTGTTTTGTGCACATCCCATATAGTCTTTGTACTAGAAAAGAAAATTTCCTTTGATAATAATCTTTTCTTATTCTAGTTTATTTTATGCTTTTAATTTTTCGTATCTCTTACAAATGTAATCTTCAAATCAAAAAAAAACTAGTGTTGATTGCTTTATTTTATAGCCCCATTTGGATCTGTGTTTACGGTATTTATTGCCACTAAAGATAAATTGATTGCCATTCAAAAAGAACGAAAAAGTTTCCAACTCATATTTGATTTTAGTCTGTTATTTTTATAACACATTTAATAAATAAAAAGTATTAAGACTCTTTCCCCATCTCCTTATATAATTTTAATCTAAATAATTTAGATTTTATTTTCTATTAACTTAATTGATCAATTTCAGAGTGCCTATCCATAAATTTAATTTAAATAAAACTACTATAATTAGTCTTAGTCTTAAACAAGAATTACCGGATAAAGGTAATTTTAGTAATATCTAGTAATATCTTATTTCAGTTGTATGCCAAATAAGAAATATTGTAGGATTCTATTTACGATAAACATAAGTTTTCCTATTAAATTCGAATTAAATCAATTAGTTCCACAATGAGTTAGTACTTTAAATTTAAATATTTTAATTATAACTATAATAGATAATAAAATTCCTTTTTATTAAATTCTGTTATTAGCAGATCAGATACTTGATCCATATCTGAACCAAGTACTTTATTTGGTGTTGATGGAACTTTTTTTACTATATTTTTTGACTATACTATATGATCATAAATCATCAAAACAGTAGAATAATTTAAAATTTAATATTTGGATCTTAATTTAAATTTAATAAAAATTTATCTTTAGTGAATAACTAGGTAATAACTTTTATCTAGTCATTTGATCATATCATTCGATTAAACTAATTGGAACTTTTTGAATTATTCAATAATATATGGAAAAATCAGATTAATTAAGAATTCAAATCTTTGAGTTTTTCATAATTTTTTTGCCGATTTCTTTTATTCTCTTGTTCTTTCCGAAATAGATAAGAGTTGGTGAATCGGAAACAATTAAATTTTAAATTAATAAGAAAAAATTGGAAATTTGTTTTCTTATGGAACATACATATCAATATGCATGGATAATCCCTTTCCTTCCACTCCCTGTCACCATGTCAATAGGATTTGGACTTCTACTTGTTCCAACAGCAACAAAAAATATTCGTCGTATGTGGGCTTTTCCTAGTGTTTTATTGCTAAGCATAGCTATGGTTTTTTCGGCCAATCTGTCTATTCAACAAATAAATGGAAGTTTTATTTATCAATATCTATGGTCTTGGACCATCAATAATGATTTTTCCTTAGAGTTCGGATATTTTATTGATCCGCTTACTTCTATAATGTTAATATTAATCACTACTGTTGGAATTATGGTTCTTATCTATAGTGACAATTATATGTCTCATGATCAAGGATATTTGAGATTTTTTGTTTATATGAGTTTTTCCAATGCTTCAATGTTGGGATTAGTTACTAGTTCTAATTTGATACAAATTTATGTTTTTTGGGAATTGGTAGGAATGTGTTCGTATTTATTAATAGGTTTTTGGTTCACACGACCAATTGCAGCAAGTGCTTGCCAAAAAGCTTTTGTAACCAATCGTGTAGGAGATTTTGGTTTGTTATTAGGAATCTTAGGTTTTTATTCAATAACAGGAAGTTTTGAATTTCGGGATTTGTTCGAAACGTTTAATAAGTTGATTCATAATAATGAGGTTAATTCTTTATTTGTTACTCTGTGTGCCTTTCTATTATTCCTTGGAGCAGTTGCTAAATCCGCACAATTCCCCCTTCATATATGGTTACCTGATGCCATGGAGGGACCTACTCCTATTTCGGCTCTTATACATGCTGCTACTATGGTAGCAGCGGGAATTTTTCTTGTGGCTCGGCTTCTTCCTCTTTTCACAGGCATACCTTACATAATGAATCTCATTTCTTTGATAGGCGTAATAACACTACTATTAGGAGCTACTTTGGCTCTTGCTCAAAGAGACATTAAAAGAAGTTTAGCTTATTCTACAATGTCTCAATTGGGTTATATTATGTTAGCCCTAGGGCTAGGTTCTTATCGAGCTGCTTTATTTCATTTGATTACTCATGCCTATTCTAAAGCATTATTGTTTTTGGGATCCGGATCTATTATCCATTCAATGGAACCTCTTGTTGGATATTCACCCGATAAAAGTCAGAACTTGGTTCTTATGGGTGGTTTAACAAGATATGTTCCAATTACAAGAACTACGTTTTTAGTAGGTACACTTTCTCTTTGTGGTATTCCACCTCTTGCTTGTTTTTGGTCCAAAGATGAAATTCTTAGTGAAAGTTGGTTGTATTCACCAATTTTCGCAGTAATAGCTTGTTTTACAACAGGGCTAACCGCATTTTATATGTTTCGAGTGTATTTACTTACCTTTGAAGGGTATTTACATGTTCATTTTCAAAATTACAGTGGAACTCAAAATAGCTCATTTTTTTCAATATCTTTATGGGGAAAAGAAGCACCTAAAGCGGTCAACATGAATTTACTTCTCTCGACAACAATGAATAATAATGAAAGCGTTTATTTTTTTTCTAAAAATAAATATCAATTTGAGGGGAATGTAGTAAATCGGATGCGATACTTTACCACTCGTTTTTTGAAAAAATATACTTCTATGTATCCCCACGAATCGGACAATACTATGTTATTTCCCTTGCTTATATTGGTAGTATTTACTTTGTTCGTTGGATTCATAGGAATTTTTTTTGGTCAAGGGGAAATGGATTTTGATCTATTATCAAAATGGTTGGTTCCGTCGAAAAACCTTTTGCATCCAAATTCGGAGTATTCCGTAGACTGGTATGAATTTTTGACAAATGCATTTTTTCCAGTAAGTATAGCTTTTTTTGGAATATTTGTAGCATCCATTTTTTATGGGTCTGCTTATTCATCTTTCCAAAATTTGGACTTAATCAATTCGTTTGTCAAAATAGGTCCTAAAAGAGTTTTTTTGGACCAAATTTTAAATGTTGTATACAATTGGTCGTATAATCGTGGTTATATAGATTTTTTCTACACAAAGGTCGTAACCCGGAATATAAGAGGATTGTCTAAACTAACTTATTTTTTTGATAGATGTATAATTGATGGAATTACAAACAGTGTTGGGGTTATAAGCTTCTTCGTGGGCGAAGGAATTAAATATTTAGTAGGGGGTGGACGAATCTCGTCTTATCTCTTTTTGTATTTATCTTTTATATTATTATTAATTTATTTAATTTATTTTTTGTTTTTAGGGAAATAATTGAGATAAATGAATTTTTGACCATAATATTACATAATAATTATTTATTTTCCATTTTTTTATTACTGATCAGAAATAATAATGTCAGTCATTTTCTGGTAGACACAAAAAGGGTTTCGTTTCCTCTTACTCTTATATATACGCTTTTTCTATCCAAATCAAATTAAAAAAAAAATTAAAATTTGATTTGGATAGAAAGGCATAATAATATATTTCTGCACTCACTAAAGAGAATGATTTCTTTGTATTGTACCTAAGAAGATTTCGCCGATTCATTTATAGATTCAGTTGACAAGCCATTTAATTCAGTATCATGTATCATAATGTAACACAACATGTGTGTATATCTTTTGCCCTTAATGCCTCACTCACGCACTATACACTACACTGTATCATAAATATCATAAATATTAATATTAATATATATTATATAAATACATATTCAATATATTATATAATATTCAATATATTATATACTAATACTTTTTCATACTGAATATAGTATTTAGTATACTAAATATATTATACTAAATATATTATACTAAATATAGTATTTAAATACAGAATAGTATCAATTAATTCTGAATTGTGGATACATCTGTATTCTTGACATACTGAAACGACTACCATTATTGGTATCAAACCAATACCGATTCATACAAGCTAAATCTTCTAATCGATAATTGGGCCAAAGAAACAATTTGAATTTAATTAATTTGTTTTTATTTGCATTTGTGTTAACATGCTTGTCCTTTTTCAAAAACTGTCCACAGTTCCTTATGTTTTTTTCATTGAAAAATATTAGATTTCTATCTACGTCTACAACATTCCCCTTCCAGGAACTGAAACAAATTAGAATTCTCAACTCTCTACGACGTCTAGTAGATAGAATATTTTCAGGAACAAATAAATCATAATTTTTTTTATCTTCACTCACAAGCATAGTGCTATGTTGTGAAATGGATTTCTCAAAAGGACTCTCATCAAGATATTTTTCTTTTATATATCTTCTATCAGTTTGTTGTTTACTCTTATTGACCAATGAAATACCTATGGTTTGATATATAATAAATTCTTCATCCCATTTTTTAGGGAGACGAACCGGTTCAATAATAAATATTCCCCTTTTTATCAATTCTGTAAGAGATAGATCCTTTTGAATCAACATTACATCTAGATGCATCTCTCCTCTTTGAACTGAGGATATAGCAATTTCCTTTAGATTTATCAGTCTAAGTAGTAGACAATATACCTTGATATTGTTGATCATCCTTTGATTCAAAGAATCATCCCATCTTAATTGAAAAAGGAAATATTTTTTCAGGAATAAATCTAGTTCTGCTTCCTTCTTACTCTTGAATTCTTTTTTCTTTCTACGCTTTTTAATGGTTGATCCTGTGTAATTTTTTTCAACATCTTCTTTTTTCTTTTGTTTTTGTGTATCTTGTTGTGTATCTGATCCAAGATCTCTTTGGTTTGGTTTTTGTTTTTTTTCTTGTTGGTTCCAATTCTCTAATTCAAGATATTCTTTTTTATTAGATCTTAGATTAAGATCCTTTTTTTGATTTCCGTTGATGTTCTTATTTTGACTAATATTTTTATTTCTATGAATGTTTAAAAGAAGAAATTGGATTGGTATAATCCATGGTTTAAGCTTATATGCATCATATAGATATAGTAATCCAAATTCTGGGAAGAACCAAGATTCTAGATTTGATATGGGACGATATAGCCTTTCTTTATTCATTCCCGTCCAATCAAAAAGTTTTTTTCTTTTATTGGATGGTTTTGTTTCTTGATGAATCGCGAGAGGATAAATATCTTTATTATAAAATTTTTGATAATTATTAGTTCCAGCTTTAGTATTTTTATTAATCTTGGTACCAATATGCATATTAGCCCAGGTATTAATATCAATATTTTTTCTAAAACAAAACCGGAGAATTCTACAATCAAAGTATTTTCTATCCAGATTTTTTTCTCTATATAGACTAGATTCTTCTCCTAGATAATCACTAATATTTATACCTACTAGTACGTAAAATGATTCGGGTTTCTCTGTTTTCTGTGTATTGAAATTATATGGAATTTTTTGGTCTCTGTTTACTTGTAATGGAGATGCATAAATATATGAGTCCCCTCCATTCTCATAATTCATATATTTATGTGCTAGAAGATCATATTTGTAGTTTTTTTTTATTTTTTCTTTTTGTCCTGCCCATGAGTCTATTCCGTAATAATTTTGTTTCACGTAATGAATTAATTGGTTTTTTTTATATGAATCCAATATTATCGAGTCTTTTTTTTGAGTTGTACAACGTTGATTGACTCTATTTCTCCATTTTTGTGGCACTAATCGAGACCATTGAGTTTGAGACAAATTGTATTGATAATGGCTCTTTAACCAGTTTTTCCATTCATTCATTCCAGACTTATAAACTTTCTTATGCTTTGGTTTGGAATCAAATAGTCCTCGTGTCCTACAATAATCCTTGATTCTATCTTTAAGAAAAAGATGGATCCCGGGATATTGAAGTACAGATTTCAAGTAATACTTGTTATTAACTTGAACTTGTGATAATGTATAAAATACATATGCTTGTGACAAAGAGGATAAGTCACAATAAATGTTTGAATTCTTTTTATTAATATTAGAAAGTGACTTTTTCATTGTCGAAATAAAGCGAATTGTATTTTTATTTGTTTGATCAATCCCTTCTTGATTTGTTTCATCGCGGTAAAAGAATTTATTGATCATTTTTTTTGTTGATTCAAGGAAAAGTTGTGCATTGGTCCTAAGAATGTTAATGGTACATAGAAGGATATCGCCGTATATTCTTTCAATGAAATATTTGAGAAAGTAGTATAATTTACGTATTAATCGGGTACTCTTTCTTTTGAACATTTGCCAAATATGTTTTTGCAATTCTGAATTTTTATCAGCATAATTTGTGTTGTTAGGGCTAATACTTATATCTGGAGTTAGAACTATTTTTTTCTTGTCTTTTGTGATTTGTTCTATTTTATTCCTGATTGTGGTTGTCCTATCAGCAAGATCTTTTATTTTTTTTTCTATAAGTGAATATTTTGTCCAATTCGTGGATCGAATTCGAATGGTTGATTCGTCGGTAATCTTATTACTGATTATAGAATCTTTTCTATTTTCGTTCGATTCGTATACTTTGACTTTCCCGAATCCAAATAAGAAAATTGGGTTTATTTTTTCAAGTTCTTTCATTACTTGTTTTATAACTAGAGCTATTTTGCTAACCCATCTTGTTTTTTCTTTTGAAATCTTTAAAAAACATTTTCTCGTTTTTTTAGAAACTCTTAGAACTAGAGAAAGAAAAAATGTTTTTTCCACTTTTCTAATTTTTTTTTTTAGCTCTTTCCAAATAGGTTCAAAAAAAGAAGGTTGTTTTCGAGGAGAACCGAAGGGGAGTTCCGCTTCTCTCCCCCAGACTGTTAAAAAACAAAAATTGTCTTTTTTTCCTTTTTTTTTCATTGTATCTCTATGATGGGATCGTACTTTAGATTTTCGCCAAGGTTTCAGACGGAAAGGAAATAGAATTTTTATCTGAATACCATCCGTTAACCAATCTTTTGGAAATTCTGTTTCTGATAATTGAACACCATTATAAGTGCATTTAACATGCATTTCTCTATCCCAATCTTTCAAATCCTCGTACCACTCGGGGAATTGGAATAATAACATACGGCCGACATTTTTAGCTATTATCAATGAAGGCAATACAATGTATTTTCTAAGAATCGATTGGGTTACTAACATCGAACCCCTTATTGCTTGAGCAAATATAATGCTATCCCAAGTTTCTGATATTGTTATACGTTCATTTTCCTCTTTTTTTTCCTTGTTTTTCTTCTCTCTTTCTTTTGTCTCTTCCTCCTCAGAATCGAAAATTGGAAATTCCGATTCTCTACTCACCCAATCCCTAAAAACGAGATTCATCATTTCGGAGATATCAAAAGAGAAAAAAAATGTTTTGTCTATTTGATCCAAAAAAAGTGGCGAATGCACATTTGCTTGAAACATTTCCCAAGTAACTGTTTTACGTCTTTGAGCACGCATGGATCCTTTGATTAGATCCCGACGAAAATCCGATTGTTGTGAGTAACGTATCAAAGACACCTCTTCTGCTTGATCGCTATTACTAGAATTACTAATACTAGAATTACTAATACTAGAATTACTAATAGTATTGGTAGTTTGGATAGTATTGGTAGTTTCGTTGGTAGTTTCGTTGGTAGTTTCGTCCTTATCAGTATAAATTACAACACGTTTGGCTTTTCTTGAACGAATTTCATGATCTTCCGTTGATTCTTCTTCATTTTCTTCCTCTTGTTCTTCTAAATCTAAACCGTCGGTCAATTTGTATGACCATCGAGGAACCTCTTTTCGGATTTCTTCTATTCCAGGAAAAAAAATTTTATTATTTTGATTTCTATTTGTTTGATCATTGTGATCAGTTGTGACTACATCGAATATCAATTGCAAACATTTTGCTTGCTTTTCTGAATCAATTCTTTTTTCTTCTGCCAATAAAGACAATTTTTTCAAATTAAGATTGGGTGGGGATTCCAACGGGACTTCGTCGATTGAGGTTAAGGAATGACCGATATTTGTCGATAAATATTCTCCATCAAAGAGATTCTTTTGATATTCAAATTCTTTTTTGGGGGAATCATTAGGAAGTAGACCGTGAATTTTATTTATCCAGACTATGGGGTCCTCCGCATCTGTAGAAGTTATTAAATCATCCCTGATTGAACGTGAATATAATTTTGTGATTTTTCCGCGATACGGTCCGTTTAAAAAAGGATCGTACATTTTAGGCAAGCATTCCTTTTCATTTTCATCATTGCATAATCTGATTCTTTTCTCGAGCACATCTAGAACAAAGGATTCCGTTTTTTTTTCTAGAGTTTTTATTCGATTTATTAATTCATTGCTCAAGGTGTGCTTTTTTTGTTCATTAGTATAAACCCAATAATTATCTTCGTGGGATAGTTTTTCGGTTGTATACAAAGATATCTTTCGTTCTATCATTTCGGAAAAAGTTGATAAACTCGGTGGATATGTAAAAGATATTCTTTGTTTTCCATCACTTGGACATGTATAAAAAAAATATTGTGACATTTCATTTCGTACAGCATTTTCAAATTTATCATTTTTTATATATCGAAATGGACGATTCCATCGTTTACAGTCGAAAAGAAAAGTGACAAGCGGTTTTTCAAACCAAAAAAGATTTTTATCTTCTTCTTTACTTTCACTTTCTAATTCCAAAAGTTCTTGTTCTTGATGCCTATTAATATTAAGATAAGAGTCCTCGTAAACCGGGCTATCCTTATAGGATGTCTCTTTAGAGTTAAAGTGGAATTCATCCTTTGTTTTTTCTTTTCTATTCACTGAGATTTTGTTCGTTTCATTTATTTTGTGTGGATCTTCTTTTTCTTCTTCTTCGGAACCAAAAGAAAGGTTTTCTGGGGCAGATCCCTCTTCGTCCTGTTTAGTTTCTTTTGGCTTGGAAGTTGTTTCTATGTCGCTTTCTTCCTCATTTTCCTCGCTTTCCCCCGTTGCTGAAGTTTCCTTGAGTTTTTTAGTAATAATAGGTAAAGGCATTCTGCCTAAATAGTATACACAAGTGATAAATAAGAGAATACAAAAGATTCGAG